ATGCGTTGACTATACTCAACAAACCACAAAGACATTGGAACTTTATACTTTATCCTAGGCGTTTGATCTGGCCTTTTAGGCACTTCAATAAGCCTTCTTATCCGTGCCGAATTAGGCCAACCAGGATCGCTACTGGGAAGCGACCACTTATACAACGTTTTAGTGACCGCCCACGCATTCCTCATAATTTTCTTTCTAGTAATGCCAGTCCTAATTGGCGGCTTCGGAAATTGATTGATTCCTCTTATATTAGGGAGCCCTGATATGGCCTTCCCACGACTCAATAATATAAGGTTCTGACTACTCCCCCCAGCTTTAACACTACTTGTCGCCTCGGCGGCAGCGGAAAAAGGCGTTGGATCCGGATGGACCGTATATCCTCCTCTGGCTGGCCCTATCGCCCACGCCGGCCCATCCGTAGACCTCGCCATCTTTTCCCTCCATCTAGCCGGTGCCAGATCAATTTTAGGGGCACTCAACTTTATCACAACCATCATAAACATGCGAGGAAAGGGCTTCCAAATAGAACGGCTCCCCCTCTTCCTTTGAGCAGTCTTTATTACAGTCATCATACTCCTCCTCGCCCTCCCTGTCCTTGCAGGAGCAATTACAATACTCCTCACAGACCGAAACCTAAACACCTCATTCTTCGACCCAACGGGAGGAGGAGATCCCATTCTATTTAGCCACCTCTTTTGATTCTTTGGCCACCCTGAGGTCTATATTCTCATTCTCCCAGGATTCGGTGCTATTTCTCACATCGTCGCCCACTACTCATCAAAAAGAGAGCCATTCGGGACCCTAGGAATAATTTACGCCATAGTAGGTATTGGAATCCTCGGTTTTATTGTTTGAGCCCATCACATATTCACCGCTGGAATAGACGTAGATTCCCGGGCTTACTTTACTGCCGCCACTATAATTATCGCCGTACCAACCGGTATTAAAGTCTTTAGATGGCTCGCGACAATTCTAGGCTCCCAAGTCAAATACGAGACACCCATACTCTGAGCTCTCGGATTTATCTTCCTGTTCACTGCAGGCGGGCTCACGGGAATTATATTATCTAACGCTTCATTAGACGTCATGCTACATGACACCTACTATGTCGTTGCGCACTTCCATTACGTCCTAAGAATGGGAGCGGTCTTTGCCATATTTGCAGCCTTCACCCATTGATTTCCCTTATTCTCAGGACTAACACTTCACCAACGCTGAGCAAAAGCCCAATTCTTCTTAATGTTTATTGGCGTAAACTTAACTTTCTTCCCTCAACACTTCTTGGGCCTAAGAGGCATACCCCGGCGATACTCCGACTACCCAGACGCCTACACTAAGTGGCACGTAGTATCATCTATAGGATCTGCAATCTCATTCGTCGCACTTCTTTACTTCATCTTTATTATTTGGGAGGCGTTTATTGCTCAACGAGGCGTTATCTCTAGCTCCCACTTAGCACCCTCTATAGAGTGGCAAGACCATCTTCCACTAGACTTCCACAACCTCTCAGAAGGACCCCTCTTAACAAAAGGCGCAACCCTAAAGAATTACCTATTAAATGGAAGCAAACCTTGCACCTATCTGTTAATTAGGCTTATGCCGCCACGCCGGGCGGCCCATTTAAATGCCATACTGAGGTCAATGAGGATTCCAAGACGCCGCCTCACCAATTATATCAAACCTAATCTTCTTTCACGACCATGCTATAATTATTCTTGTCATAATCATATCTTTTGTCGGGTACGCTATAGCAGCCCTAATAATTAACAAATTCACTTCCCGAATAATTCTCGAAGCCCAATGGGTTGAAACAGTTTGAACTGTAGTCCCCGCCATTATTCTCTTAACTCTGGCCCTGCCATCACTCCGCCTATTATACCTTATAGACGAAGTCACAGAACCATCCCTTACGGTCAAGGCAATCGGAAATCAATGATATTGATCATACGAATATACAGACTTCAAAAATTTAGGAGGCGATTCATACATACTCCCAACAGACGACTTAACTAACCAAACGCCATTCCGCCTCCTCGAAGTGGACAACCGATTAATCTTGCCTTGCCACACAAATATTCGTATACTCATCACTGCTGCAGACGTTATGCACGCCTGAACAGTGCCAAGATTCGGTGTAAAAGCCGACGCCATTCCCGGCCGCCTAAATCAACTAGGTATCTTTATTTCCTCCCCCGGAGTGTTCTATGGCCAGTGCTCAGAAATTTGCGGGACCAACCACTCTTTTATGCCTATTGCAGTGGAAGCGCGACTCCCTAAAAACTTTACACAAATAATCACCAGCGCAGCACAAGAACAATAAAAGGCCTAGTTAATAAAATAATATTAGCTTGTCAGGCTAACGTTGCCAGCTCCTGGCGGTCTTTAATGCCACACCTTGCACCGATAAGATGAGTCTTAATCACAATTATATTCTGAACCTGCTTCCTAATACTAATCTCCATAACCTGATGACAACAATCCCCTAAGTTCGAATTCTCACAGAAAGTAATAACAACGACCCCCTCTCCGAAGTGATCTTGATAGAAAGCAGCGTGGCCGAGAAATAGGCAGTAGACTGTAGATCTTCCAACGGGTTCGCCCCGCTGCTAACCCCATAGATATTTATTGTACAACCCATAAACCCTATATTTGTAGTGTAATAGACACCTTGCTTTTTCACGGCAAAAATGTAAACCCTTATTTACCAAATATAACTTCTTTAGTATAAGTCAGTACACCTTCCTTCCAAGAAGCAAGTCTAAAAAATTTTAGGAGAAGTAATGATTCGCCAACCCTTTCACTTAGTCGACTACAGGCCATGACCCCTAACGGGCTCCTTAGGAGCCCTCGCTCTCACCACAGGCCTCACTGCCTGATTCCACGGATATAATACAACCGCCCTAATCCTGGGGCCGGTACTAATTATTGTGACTATAATTCAATGATGACGAGACGTTATTCGTGAAGCAACATTCCTCGGCCACCACACGCACAAGGTCACAGAGGGCCTTCGATGAGGTATAGCCCTATTTATCACCTCCGAAGTCTTATTCTTCTTTGCCTTCTTCTGAGCCTTTTTCCATAGAAGACTAGCCCCAACCCCCGAACTAGGCTGCTGCTGACCCCCCACCGGTATTACCCCCTTAAATCCCTTCGCTGTCCCACTCCTTAATACAGCAGTTCTTCTAGCTTCCGGTGTCTCTGTTACATGAGCCCATCACGCACTCATAGAGGGAAACCGCCCCGAAGCCATAAAAGGACTCTTAGTAACAGTACTACTAGGCGGATATTTTACATTCCTACAAGCCCTAGAATACCTCGAGGCCCCCTTCACCATCGCGGACAGTGTCTACGGGTCAACCTTCTTCGTCGCCACAGGATTCCACGGACTCCACGTCCTTATTGGCTCTACATTCCTTTTCGTCTGCCTCATACGAACATATATGCACCACTTTTCCTCAGGACACCACTTCGGGTTTGAAGCTGCCGCCTGATATTGACACTTCGTCGACGTAGTATGGATTTTCCTATACCTCTGCATCTATTGATGAGGATCTTAACTATTGCATAGCAGTGTTAGCTGCACGCGGGTCTTTGATCCCCGAAGAAAAGGTTAAACCCTTCCTACGCACATGCTCCTCATTTCCACGCTCTCGCTGCTATTGGCCAGCACGCTGGCCCTACCCCTATCCGCCGCACCCCTTACACTAGGTATTTGAATTCTCCTCCTCGGATTCCTGACCGGGGCAACGATCACGATAATTAGCTCCTCCTGAATGGGTATTATTACTGTATTAATTTACATCGGCGGCCTAAACGTTTTATTTGCCTATTTTGCCGCGACATCCCCAAACAAGCACCTTTTTATCGCCCCTATAATCAAGCTCACCCTGTTTGGGACATGCTCTCTTCTACTTAACGCATTCCTTCTACTTCCATCACTCTCTAACGCGCTCCACTACCACTCAACCCTACAATTCAAAGCGATATTTATTAATGCTAACATATTCATCCTTATTATCTTGGGGCTTATTCTCTTTCTTGCCCTCGTAATAGTGGTTAAAGTTTCCAACCGCTCCAACGGCCCATTACGGCCCTTCAGCTAGTATGTTTAAACCAATACGAAAAACCCACCCTGTTTTAAAAGTTATTAATTTTTTCTTAATTGACCTCCCAGCCCCTGCAAATCTATCAATTTGATGAAACTTCGGCTCCCTCTTAGGTCTCTGCCTTGTCATTCAATTGGTTACAGGCCTATTTTTAGCGATACACTATACCCCCCACGTAGACCTAGCATTTTCGTCGATCGCCCATATTATACGAGACGTCAACTACGGCTGACTACTCCGCTACCTCCACGCCAACGGCGCCTCCTTTTTCTTTATTTGCCTATATCTCCACGTAGGCCGCGGGATTTATTACGGCTCCTACTTATATCTAGAGACCTGAAATATCGGCGTAATCCTCTTATCCCTAACCATGGCGACCGCTTTTGTTGGGTACGTCCTTCCTTGGGGCCAAATAAGATTCTGGGGAGCAACGGTAATCACCAACCTCTTATCTGCAATCCCCTATATTGGAAAGATATTAGTAGAATGAATCTGGGGAGGCTTCGCCGTGGCAAATGCCACACTAAACCGGTTCTTCGCCTTCCACTTCCTTCTCCCTTTTATCATTATAGCACTTTCAGTTCTACACCTTCTTTTTCTCCATCAAACAGGCTCCAACAACCCCTTAGGAATCAACTCTAACTCAGACAAAGTACCATTCCACACCTACTATACAACAAAAGACCTGACCGGCTTAATTGTTATACTGGGTGCCCTAACATTCTTAACCCTCCTCGCCCCCAATTTTCTGGGAGACCCAGAAAATTTTATCCCAGCGAATCCCTTAGTAACCCCTCTGCACATCAAACCAGAATGGTACTTCTTATGAGCCTACGCAATCCTTCGGTCTATCCCAAACAAATTAGGGGGCGTTGTAGCTATATTTGCAGCAATCCTAGTCCTCTTTGCACTGCCATTTATCTTTACAAGAAAAGTACGAGGTATAGCCTTCTACCCTCTAAACCAAACCATATTCTGAACATTTGTAGCGAACGCCCTCCTTCTAACCTGAATNGGCGGACAAGCCGTTGAGCCCCCTTTTGAAACCTTGGGACAAATCTTTACGGCCCTGTACTTCATATACTTCGTCGCACACCCCCTCCTAACCCGAGCTTGAGAGAAGGCCCTCCTTATCTAAAGACTCACAGAAAGTAGTTTACATTATAAATAATAACTTTGGAAGTTATAGACCCGGGAACATCCCGCTATCTGAGGCCTATCGCCATGAGGCAGTACGATTTTGAAAGTCGTTCGGAAAGGTTCAACTCCTTTATAGGCCCTCCATCAGCCTTACCAAACGTCGAAATTGCAATCTCGAACACCGTGCCACTTCGCACTAGGGCTTACGCCCGGCAAGAATCAGCTAAAAAAGCTATTGGGCTCATACCCCGAACAATGAGGCCGCCCCTCTCTTCCCATAATTAGTTTGGCTCCGGCTCTCAAATTTACTACCCTTCACCCCTACATGCATGCAAGCAATTGCGCCCCCGCAAAACAAAGTAATAGCGCAAACGCTTTCCTTAACGGACGCCCCTCCCTACTCCCTTCCCCTATCAAACTCTACTCAAAACACACTTTTGCGCCTGCAGCAAATAATATTGTTCCTAGGTACTACCGTGCGCCCCAGTGAGTGAAAAAAATATTGGAGAAGTCTGTGCCAGCAGCCGCGGTTACACAGACAAATATAAGTAAATCCCTCCCCCCAGGCGTAACCTCTCCCCCGGGTAAAACAACAAAAACCAGGAGTCCAACCCGAACACACACCCCTTCCCCCACGAACCCAACTTCCCTCCTCCGCCGAAAACTCGGACAAAAACAAGGATTAGATACCCTTTTATCCCAAGTTATCAAAACTAGGGCAGTACGAACGTAAGTTTAAAACCCAAAGAGCTTGGCGGTGCTTCACCAAACTAGGGGAGCCTGTCGCTTAATTCGATAATCCGCGATAAACCCAACCTAATCTTGACCCCCAGCCTGTGTATTGCCGTCGCAGGCCTACCTCCAAAGAGAGTAGACACACAAGCCACATTCATCGCTACCACGTCAGGTAAAATGCAGCCAATGATTAGGGGCTGATAGGCTACAATTCCCGATTGTTACTGGAACCAGCGGGGAACCCCGTCGTGAAAATGGACTTAGAAGTAATTTTCACTCATCACGTGAAAATGAAACCTGCCATCTTGAAGCGTGCACACATCGCCCGTCACTCTCGCTGAGAAGTGAGATAAGTCGTAACATAGTAGGCGTACCGGAAGGTGCGCCTCGTAAATACAGCATCTGGGATGCCAATCATTTACACTGATTAGAGGGGCGTTCGAATCGCCCTATTTTGAGATTCAGAGCTTCCTCCCCCCCCCCTCTCCACCTTCCTTCTACAACAAAAACAATCACATCCAACTTTCTTTAACTAATCAACCCTATCTATCACACCCTTCGAAAGAATATCAAAAAACGAAAAAAAGAAAAGCTTGCCCCTTCGTTACCTTTTGCATCATGGTTAAGCAAGCCGTACTCCAAACCATTCTAGCAATCCGAACATTGTGAGAGTCTATGGCCCTCCTTTGTTTAGCACCCCCCTACTATTGTTACACCAATAAAGGATAAAAGGAGCCATTGAGGCTACATACCATCCGCGCACAAAGATAGTCTGGTTTTCCAAAAAATCTATTTAAGTAGAGAAAAAAGAAAGTCCCTTTCTTTTCTTTCCTCTCTCGGGGGATAAAGCTCCGAGAGTTACACCTTTATTTATACTCAACCCCTATCCTGTCGGCCCTAAAGCAGCCAACAACAATAACCGCGTTCCAGTCGTACAATTGTTACAAACTTTATAATCCCCCTTTGTAGCTGGGTGATCATTATATTGGAAATACTGGCGAGTAGCACCCAAGCCCGCAGCATATTCTGTTTGAATTATTATTCCCAAGCCGCCCTATCCTCTTTCGCTATAAAATAAACCGCCCTAACAAGTGGCCGGCTCCCCCCAACCTTCGATAAGGAACTCGGCAAACATTACACCTCGTCCTGTTTATTAAAAACACCGCCTCCTGATTCTTCCATAGGAGGTCCAACCTGCCCAGTGAATTCTTCTACGGCCGCGGTACCCTGACCGTGCTAAGGTAGCGTAATCACTTGCCCTTTAATTGGGGGCTGGTATGAAAGGTCAAACGAGGGTGATACTGTCTCACCCAAGCCCATTAAAAATTGTCCTCCATGTGAAGAGACTTGACTACTATAGAAAGACGAGAAGACCCTGTCAAGCTTTACACCTTATAATAGACCCCTAACCCCGCCATCATAAAAAGTGTTTTGTTGGGGCAACACGGGAACACAACTCTTCCTCACTAACCACTCTTCAATAAATCAAACAATCCGGCACCGCCGAATAAAAACCAAGCTACTGCAGGGATAACAGGCTAATCTGCTTCGAGAGCCCACATTGACAAGCAGGCTTGGCACCTCGATGTTGGCTTAGGGACCCTCGCTGGGGCAGCCCCCGGCGAAAGGAGGTTTGTTCAACCTATAACCCCCTACATGAGCTGAGTTTAGACCGACGTAAGTCAGGTCAGTTTCTATCTTCTATACCCACACCGCCGGCATTCGTACGAAAGGATTTTGCCGGCCGATTGAAATCGTCATACCCCGCACTCCCTCCCGGAAACTATAACCACACGGAAAAATTAGAGTCAGGTCAGTTTCTATCTTCTATACCCACACCGCCGGCATTCGTACGAAAGGATTTTGCCGGCCGATTGAAATCGTCATACCCCGTCACTCCCTCCCGGAAACTATAACCACCTCCTCCCCCCCCCCAGGCGATCAAAGTGGGTTGGCAAAGCAATGCACTTGACTTAGGATCAAAAGACAGGGGCCCTACCCCTACCCACTAAGTTTCAGTTATGCTAGTTTATCCAGAACACCTAACTTGCACTTAGGAAAAGGGGCCAAACTGCCCCGCTGAACAGGCATTGCCCCGGGACTGAACGGATAACTCTGATGACGTTAAACACAAGGGATTCTCCCTCCAATGCCTCCCACGAAAGCTCACCTAGTAGCACTAAGCTTTTAACTTAGTGGAGGGTATACTTTTACCTCGAGGGAATGCTCCTCACCTCCCTTATTCTCCTCCTAGCACTAACGCTAAGAAGGCTAATTATTATCATCACACTCACTCTTAGCGCCCGATCCACTATAGACCGAGAAAAAGAATCCCCGTTTGAGTGCGGGTTTGACCCAAAAAAATCAGCACGGCTCCCATTTTCTCTCCGATTTTTCCTCCTAGCAGTAATCTTTTTAGTGTTTGACATTGAAATCGTCCTCCTTCTACCCCTCCCACTAGTCTTAACCACTGCAGCCCTGGGAAAACCTGTCCTCTTAGGAGCAACAGGCTTCCTAACTATATTATTACTCGGCCTCTTCCACGAATGAAACCAAGGATCTTTAGACTGAGCTAAACCCTATATTTTCATAGCTTACATAAAAGCACAACACTGAAGATGTTAAGACGGCCCCAGGCCCAAAAATAAACCTTGCTGAAAAACGCCACTAAACCCGATTTAAGCCCGATTTTCTGTTTTTTAAGTTGATATATAAAAGTATTACACAAATGAGGGTAATACTTCCATTGTAAATTCTACTTTATCCTATATCNTNAATTAATAGTTCATATAAGTAATTAATNATATATAAATATTTATATATATATATATATATATTTATAATCTGTGGAGAGGGGGGGGGAGCCCCAAAAATCCAAAAATTTATGACCCAAAAACACCTTCAAATCTCGCGTTGCTGGGAAGTTAAGACGGGGAAAAATNTTCTTTGGCTGGAAATCCCTAATGAATCCCTTGACTGCGGGTTCCATACAACCAAAACATGGGAGAATGCCACAGTAAAAAACCACTCTGTCGGAAAACTATTTACAATATTTACCCCTACAAAATTATTCCCCTTCCACTCGAACGCCTCGATAGCTTAAGCTACCAAAGCATTGGTCTTGTAAACCAAAGACTGGAGACACCCTCCTCGAGGCCATGCTTTCACTTATTTCAATTATCGCCCCCCTTCCCGTTCTTACACTCTTCACTTTCATGCTTACCCGTAAGCAGCTTCTAATAGCACTCTTGTCCCTTGAAGCTACAATACTAGCTCTAACCCTCCTCCTAGCCCACACCTCGCCGAGGCACACACTTTCAATTATTACACTTCTCACCATGGCCGCCTGCGAGGCAAGCGTCGGCCTTGCAGTCCTTGTTTTAATAACCCGCACAGCAGGCTCTGACACACTAACAAGCCTCAACTTAAATAAATGATAAAATTAACCCTTTTCTCTCTGTCCCTGCTCTTTCTACCAAAAACCCCAAAAAAATGATTTATCCTCAGCACAATTACTCTCCTTGCGGGAAGGGCGTCAACCTGCCTCCTCCATTCACCTTTTTACGCCCCCCAAATAATCACAGGAAGGCTAGTAGCTGACAGCCTAAGCGCCCCTTTAATCGTCCTCACCCTGTGAATCTCGGGCCTAATAATCCTCGCAAGCCAAAAAGTAAAAACCACAAACAACAACCCCTTTAGATTAATACTTACAATCATCTCCCTCAATTTGACCCTTATTCTTGCATTCTCTATGGCCCATTTTATTATATTCTATATCTTTTTCGAAGCATCCCTCATCCCTACCCTAATTTTAATTATTATATGAGGCTATCAGCCAGAACGACTCCAGGCAGGCACCTACTTAATACTATATACAGTAACCGCCTCCCTCCCTCTTTTAATCAACTTGCTGATTATACTAAACAAAACCGGACACCTTAGCACAGCTTTCCAAATATGGTGCGGGCCCCAACTAGTTTCCAATAACTTTTTAATGGTATGGTGGATATCCTGCATCCTAACCTTCCTAAAAAAACTACCAATATTCATTACCCATCTATGGCTTCCAAAAGCCCACGTCGAAGCCCCCGTGGCCGGGTCAATAATCTTAGCTGGACTACTTTTAAAGTTAGGATCTTATGGACTTCTTCGACTAACAGAAAAGTTCTCTCTCTCACTCACATCACTGTCATCATCATTTTTGGTCCCCCTCACAGTCTGAGGAGCAATTAGAACCAGCTTAATTTGTCTACGACAGCCCGACCTAAAGGCTTTAATCGCCTACTCCTCGGTGGGCCACATAGGCCTTCTATTAGCCGGACTTATGTCTAGCTCTACTTGAGGCTGACAGGGAGCACTCGGCATAAGAGTAGCCCATGGACTCTGCTCCTCCGGCCTCTTTGCTTTAGCAAACATAACCTACGAATCGACCCACACACGCAGACTTTTCTTAACCAAAGGCCTGCAGGCGCTCTTCCCAACAATAACTATGTGATGATTTATCTTCTCCGCCACCAATATGGCTGCCCCTCCAACAATTAATTTACTATCAGAAATCCTCCTCCTTACCAGAGTCGTAACTATTTCTTACACCCTCATCCTTCCTTTGATACTAATTAGCTTTTTAGCAGCCGCCTATTCATTAACCCTTTTCACCGCAACCCAACACGGGGCCACTAGCCCAACAGGTAATACAACAGGAGCCCCGCTGCAAATAAATCACTCCATTCTCTTAGCCCACATACTCCCTATCCTTCTCCTTATTCTTAAGCCCGAAGTAATCACCTTATGGGTGTAACTGATGTGGCAGAACAGTGCCTCGAACTTAAGCCTCGAATACGAGAGACCTCTCTCCCTCAGTAATGTCCGTCTCATTCTCCCTAACACTACTTATTACAGTTTTAATGGCCGCGGTAGCCATAGCATTTTACACCCTACTGGAACGAAAGATTTTGGGCTACGCCCAAACTCGAAAGGGCCCTAACAAAGTAGGCTTAATAGGCCTCCCCCAACCTTTTGCCGATGCCCTAAAACTTTTTACGAAGGAACTTTCTATCCCACAAATAGCAAACAAAACCCCATTTTTAGTTGCCCCTTCAATAAGTTTATTTCTAGCCCTTGTCCTTTGGCCCCTCTACCCCTCCCCCATGCCCACTTTTTATTCTCACCCTTGCGAACACTATTCTTCTCTAATAATCTCGAGCCTAAACGTCTACACAACCCTCGGGGCAGGGTGGTCGTCTAACTCGAAATATGCTCTTCTAGGGGCGCTGCGGGGAGTCGCACAAACAATTTCTTACGAAGTGAGAATGGTTCTCATTCTTCTCGCACCCTTAGTAATATTAACAACCACCTCCCTCACAGATATATCTACAAACCGCTTATTTGCCCCAATATTAGTTTTCTTCCCCCTCGCACTAATATGATTTGCCACCATTCTCGCAGAAACAAACCGAACACCCTTCGATTTCGCAGAAGGCGAATCAGAACTTGTATCGGGCTTTAACACCGAATATAGAAGAGGAACATTTGCACTGATCTTTATAGCAGAATACCTCAACATCCTTTTTATAAGCCTCATCACCACCTTTTTCTTCTTTCCTGTTGGCCTAGGCCCGGCTGTCGCTCTTCCTGCTATCACAATATTAAAAGGACTTTGCCTTGCATTCCTATTTGTCTGAGTACGCGCAACCCTCCCGCGAATACGTTACGACCGTCTTATGGCCTTAACATGAAAGTCCTTTTTGCCCGCTGCGCTGGCAATCCTTTTCCCGGTAACCGCTATCACCTCCACCTTTATTCTATAGGGGCTTAAGTTAACGAAACTAGAAGTCTTCAAAACTTCCATTAGGGCCCACACCCTAGCCCCTGTCCCCGTATGCTAATAGACTTGTTCTCCTCATTCGATTCCAGGAACAACCCTTATCTTCACCTCTTCCCTCTCGACCCATGTTTTGATGTATTTTCCCTTACAAGAGCCTCTCTATTTTATTCATCCCTCTGACTCGACACCCACTCGATTCCTTCTCTCGCTATACCTCCCCGTTGATATTATATCATGAGCAAGCGACGACGAACCAACAGAAAACACCCTCCCAAGACTCCACACTATTTTAGTACCCAACTATTTTTTTTTATCATTATTATAAACCTTTCGGGGCTCGTGCCTTTCTTATTTACGCTGACAAGCCACCTAATTTTTACTCTCACTTTTGGTCTCCCGCTCTGAGCAGCCCTAATCATCTCGAGGCTACAGCACGCGCCCCTGTCTTTTGCCGCAGCGCTTCTAACCTGGGGAGCGCCCGCATGACTCAACCCCCCACCTGGTCTTAATGAAACACTAAGTGCACTAGTTCGCCCAATCACCCTTATCATTCGACTAGCAGCAAACATAACGGCAGGACACATTATTATGACATTATTAGGCATTTATCAATATGCTCCAATATTAATTTTGCTGCCCCTCCAAGCATTCTACACCGTATTTGAATTTGGTATCTCCCTCATCCAAGCGTATATTTTCTGTCTCCTCCTATCACTCTACTCAGACGATCACCCCCTTCACTGATCAAGCGCATAATGGTTGCCCTATGGTTTCGGCCCATAGTATGGAGACTCCCGAGCTCCCTTGCTCCCGCTAAAATAGTTTATGTCTAAAACCTTGAATTGTGGTTTCAAAAATGCGCCCTCCTACGCTTTTAGCCCATGACCCTCATGTCCTCGCGCGCTAGAACCTTTCTTTTATAGTCCTCCCAACAGTTATGTTAGCCGCTATAACCCTGATAATGCTCAATAAAACACTACTTCTCGAGCTCGAATTACTCTCCCCGGGCGCCTCCCCTATAAAACTCCTAATTATCTTAAACCCTTGAGGGGTACTTTTCGCCTCAACAGTTATTTTTATCTCCGCCAACGTTTTAAAATTCTCCTCCTCATACATAGTAAGAGATCCTTTCTTAAACCGCTTCATTATCTTAGTCCTCCTATTTGTACTATCTATAATTTTTCTTATTTTTATCCCCCATATAATTGCCCTCCTTCTAGGATGAGACGGCCTGGGACTCATTTCTTTCTGCTTAGTAATTTACTACCAAAACCCAAAATCTCTGGCAGCAGGGATAATTACAGCCCTTACTAACCGGGTAGGAGACGTACTTATTCTTATCGTAATCGCACTTCTCCTCAATCAAGGACACTGGACCATTATCAATACATGAACAGACCACACCGCGCAGCTTGTAACCCTTTTTCTTCTACTTGCAGCAATAACAAAGAGAGCCCAGGTTCCATTCTCCAGCTGACTCCCAGCTGCTATAGCTGCCCCAACGCCCGTCTCAGCACTTGTCCACTCATCCACGCTGGTTACCGCCGGGATTTTCCTCTTAATTCGATTTTACCCTTTTCTTTCAACCACCCCCTGATTTTGCCCACTCAGATTAATGCTCGCCAGGCTTACCATACTTATAGCAGGAATTAGAGCTACAGCAGAAACTGATTTAAAAAAAATCATCGCCCTTTCAACCCTTAGGCAACTGGGTGTTATAATGACCAGACTCGGGCTCGGCCTACAAACCCTTGCTTTATTCCACCTACTCACCCACGCAATATTCAAGGCCCTTTTATTCCTGACTGCCGGAAATATTATCCACCTCCACCTCCACAACCAAGACCTCCGTACAACAGGGAACCTAGTCAACCAAATACCCCTAACCCTTGCATGCATGTTAGCCGCAAATATTGCCTTAACGGGCCTCCCATTCCTATCCGGCTTCTACTCAAAAGACATAATCCTAGAATATAGAATACATTGGCCTTTTAGCGCCTCAATCATTTTTATTGCCATAACAGCAACCGCAATTACGTCACTGTACTCTGTACGATATATAGCATCCGTGACCTGAAGCCCCTCTCACCAAACCCCTATACACCAAATCCACGACAAGGACTCCAACATGTCCACCCCCATAATTCTCCTCACAACAGGGGCTATTGCCGGAGGGGCCGTCTTAAACTGGGCCCTCCTCAGCCCACACCTTCACCCCTCACTCCCAGAAAATTTAAAAGCTTTACCTTTACTCATAACAGTTAGGGGCCTTTTCTTAGCCTGAACAATAAATACCAGCCACACCACCGCTGTCTCACCTGCAGTCGAAGCACCCACCCTTCACTGGCACACGGCAACTATATGATTTTTAACCCCCCTTTCTACGCAAGCAACACTAAGCCTCCCCTACTGGGCTGCAAAAACCCTCACAACTACAATAGACCAAGGGTGGTGAGAGAAGGCCACAGGAAAAGGAACATTCGCCACTCTCCAAACACTTACCCACTCGCTTACAGCCTTGGAGGCCCACCCCAGTGACAGCTCTTCTTCTGGGCGGATCAATCTTATTTTTACCTGCCTTAATATTTTTACAATAACAAGCCCTACAACATTTTAACCTCCCCACTTACCGCCAATAATAAGGGTCGCCGTGGGGTCCCTGCAAGCTTCTAACTTGCATACGAGCGGTTCGAGCCCGCTCGCCCTTTTATGATCTCATTTTTTCCCTTCCAAACAATATTTCTTTTTACTCTCATTTCAGGGACACTAACCGCAATTTCCGCCCCCTCATGGTTCCTCGCGTGATTCGGCCTAGAAATCAACCTCTTATCCTTTATCCCACTAATTACATCCTCCACCACCAACCAAGAGGCAGAAGGGGCTATAAAATATTTCCTTTCCCAAGCTACGGGAAGCACCCTTCTATTAATCGGTAGCGTTCTAGCCCCCTCCAACGCCACCTTTATTCTTGTACTCGGCTTACTTATTAAATTAGGCTTACCCCCAGGACATTTCTGATTCCCAATAGTTATGGGGACACTGCCCTGAGCAACCTGCATTTTACTTACCACCTGACAAAAAGTCGCACCCTTAACGCTCCTTACCTTTACCCCTTCAACCACTTTCCCGCTCTTAGGGGTAGTCGCAGGGGCGGCATCCATTTTAGGGGCTTCAGGGCATAACCAATCTCAAATTAGCCCCCTTTTAGCCTACTCATCTATCGGCCATCTAGGCTGAATATTAATACTCTCAACAGTTTCCCCAAATACAACAATCATCTATTTTGTTATATACTCCCTCATTACACTTACAATTATACTCCTCCTCGCCATCTCATCTTCCCAATCTTTATATTCCTTATCCGGCCCCCTCCAAGACCAAGGCCCCTCAAAAATTCTCACTGCCTCCCTACTTTTATCCTTAGCGGGACTCCCTCCCCTTCTAGGTTTCATACCGAAATTGCTCACATTAAATGCCTTAGCACAATCCTCGCTTCTTATTGCAAGCATACCTTTAATCCTGGGCTCACTCACCAATCTTTTCTACTACCTTTCATTTTCATTCATTCTTCTCCTGCCTATAACAGTAAAGCAACAGACGACCCTCCAACCCCCCACTACGTTCCCTCTACCTTTAGCCTTCCTTATCATACTAAGTTTAGCGGCGAGACCTCTACTCCCCGCGTTCTTTATAT